AAGAATCGCTATGAATTAGAAGACAGTACCACCCTTCACTCGAGTAGGAGAAAAATCTGCCCACTAAAACCGGTCTTCAGAAGAAGAGCTTCACCGGGCTAAACTCCTTCTTCCTCCCTCCCTTTTCTAAATAGCAGAGTTATCAGACGGGGGAACAGCTTCTCATTCCCACCCTGGTAGTACGAAAAAGCCCTGGTTTAAAGCTAAAGGCGGTTGAGACTTTGAAAGTTTGAAAGATAGAGCTTCAATCTGTCTTCAAGGTAGAGGCAGCCCTTTAGATACTTCGGTTTACTTCACTAAGGAACCTAGCTCCCTTACTCTTTCCCTAACAAACAGGCCAGGCCTTTCTTTTGGGACTGGATCACCATCCACCCTTACGATGACACTCCTTTGACCGGTAACTTCTTTGTTTGCGGTTGCAACTGAGATTGGTTCTTCTTCTTTTGCAGAGTGGAAGTGGACTGAGTCTCCGTCTCGAATGCTCGAATGTCCAGCTTCCCACCTTTTTGTAGAGTTGCCTTGGGACTCTACTTTAATAGAATAGGCTTATAGCCTCCACCAATACCAGTCCGTCTACCTGTTCAATCTGCTTTCTTCCTTATGTCTTCCCGACCCTGACCCTGCTGTGCTGTACCTGGTAAGATCTTAACCTATGCCCTCTGCTGCGCCATTGATGAATGGATTTCTTCGTTTTACTGATACTAAGGTAGGTGCTTACCACGGGTAGGTTCATCAATCAAATCTCGACGAAAGAGCTTGTATGTAAAGAAAAGCTCAAATTGTCCTTCGGTTTACTTCCCTTCAGTTAGCTATAAAGTCCCATTGGTGCAGCTCATCAGCTTGCGTGAAAAGAAAAAAAAAGAAGAACGCACGTCTTCAAAGCGACAACAGGCTTCAGATTCACCAGGAGTTTAAGTTACCTTCTCCATTTGATTTAGGGAAAGTATGCTCCTGGCTTGCCACCCGAAGAAGGGAATTCGGCAATCGTCACTACCGCTACGCCCCTCGAGTTGGCTTTTTAGGTTAAGAAGATTGAATGTCAGATTGATTGAATTGTCCACTTGCACCAGACACCCTATCCTGCTGTTTGAAGCTCTCTTCCCATGGGGGAAGAGGAATAAGGCATTGGCTGTTGAACCGAGTTCTTGTCCGAAGAATAGCGCATTGATAGGTTCTATTAAGAGAATAGCCTATGTTCTCCGGGTGAGAGAAGGAGGGAAAGAGAAAGAGAAAGCCCTTGTTTCCCGCCCTTAAGCACGAAGGTAACTTAAAATCCTATTCTCGATCAGACAGCTCAGACAGTCTCGAATTTCCATTTTCAGATGGATGGTTGGTACACATATAGATCCACTTGGGTATACCGTCTCGGTACAGAGTGAAATTCACTACCAGCTTTCATACCAAGGAGCCTTCTCCCGTCTAACTTCCTTACTCTTTCACTATTCATACGCACCTGCATCCGCAGCTAATTCTTAAAAGTAGTTGCTGAGTTTCGTTTCCTTATTTTATACGCATACGCACGAGGCTAGAGGTTGAGTTCTACACCGATCCCTTCAATTTGAATGAGTGGCTCTTTATGCTTTATATAATAAGGATTCTTATCGCCCTGAGGCGGACCCCGCTTTAAAGGATGCTCTTTGAGGTATTTAAGAATAGCAATGTTAGGGGAAAGTAATTCATTGATGGAGCCGACTTTCTTGATGATAGGACTAGCCGTTCTCTTAGTTCAATCCCGTCTTATCTGCTGAGCCTAGCGAAGTTGCCTGTGTGAGGCATAAAAATTTCCTTCCGATCCCTGGACTCTTTCTTTCGTAAAGCTTGGCTTTGGAGCGTATACCAGAGTGAATCTAAGCATTCCTTTATGTTTTTGTTGTACCGCCTAGCTCTTTCTATTGATGACTACTCAAGTCAGGACTAGCGTTCGCACATCTCTTTTGAGAGGCTAAGATGTTTGTACCAGTACCTTTTCACTCTTAGCTTAGGGACTTAGGAAAAACATATTGGTTCTTCTAGGCGTACTACCGAAAACAGTAGCATAAGGGATCCTCCCATAGCCATAGTTGGACTGCTTGCTAACGCGGACTGCTAAACCGAAGCTTAAAAGCTGTAGTAGAAAAGCCTTTCTCAATTCAACCGATTCTCGTTCTCGAAAAACCAATCGTCCAATGTTGTTAGCCAGTGTACATGAAAAGAGGCTGGAACATCACTTGATGAAAGGGTTGATCAAGAGACCGAAGCCAGTGAGTTTGCGTACTCGAGTGAGGGTACCTTGGTGAAGAGTACTTAGCTTTGTAAAGAGCATCTTCTTAAGCAAAGTGTTGAGTCCACCGGCCTGGATGCAGCTCTTTTGCCTTATGCCTTAGGAAAGAGAGATGCTAGCTCTTCTTGTCTTCCAGTGGGTAAGCACTTCTCTTCTTGGCCTTGGGAGAGTTAGGTAACTTCAGGGTTCCCAATATGGCTGGCAGCTAGAAAGCTTATTAAGAAAGTGTGGCGTCGTCTAAGCCACTATGGTAGGCAAGAGTTTCAGGGAGGATCCCATGTGGGTATATAAAAGAATTGGATATAGCGCATTTTCGAATAAGTAAAGACTCATCGCGGGGTCGATCACAACCAAGAAGAATAGTCGGAAAAGGATTTTAAGTTACCTTCAGCCCTTCCTCAAATCCAAAAAGTGGAGTTCAGAACGAGAAAAGCTGACAGACGAACTGGGAATCATAGAATTCGAAGTTGATAGGATAGGTTCCCTCGGGTCTCTGTAGCATTCCTTTTCTTCACCCTTGGATCTCATTCTTAGTCTTCAAGCTCAACTACTCTTCCCACCTCTCCTTACTCGATAAAAGAAATGCTATAAAGCTCTCCGAAAGGGAAAGCTTATGCCTCTCACTTTATGCTTTTAGGAAGACGTCGCGGTTACACCTTCCTGCTGACCAGTCGGAGATTGTAGTTATGAGAATAGATCACACGATCCCACGCACTCTCACTCTTTCCAACTGGAAGATGGGCTCGGAGGGGAGCTCAATGTGGACGAAGTAGATTCACTACCTCCAGAAACTTCACTATCTACCTACCTGCTGGTTGCTAAACTTTAGGTCTCTTACCAGAGAAAGGAATCTCTGATTGAGCGCATCCCTCGAATTTGTCAATTTCTTCTCGAATAAGGAGAGGAGGCTTGAAGTAACCTTTCAAAATCAAAAAGAGATCCAGATAGGGGAAATCACACGACTGGAGTTCCTCAAAGCTGAGGTTCTAAAGCAGCTAACCAATCTGGGACTCTTTCTTTCAAAGTATCAACACCGAACTTTAGATCTTCTCTTTTTTTCAAAAAACTGAATCTCGATTCAAGTACAAGCAACTAGCCATGTTAGACCAATCTCCTCGCTAAGCTCCTGGTGGGCCGGAAGGAAAAAGGGAAGACTGGGGATTTCCTGTCTTTCAAAAGTTCATAAAAAGAGAACTTCGTTCTATACGATAATTCTCAGTGAAATGATTCCGTCATTCTAGATAGTTCTATATAGAATCAAGATGAGAACTTCCGAGCATTTCTTGCCCATCCATGGAACGAGATAGAGAATGATCTTTCCAGCTAAGCTAGGATAATAAGAAAGTCGGCTTGACACATGACACAAAGCCAATCGAAGGCGAAGGAAAGAAAGGCACGCAACCGCTGAAGTGAAGGTTTCAAGTCCTGAATGCCGGTCTTTGGCTAGAGATGCGCGAAGAAGCCGGTTGTTCTGAGCGATCCTTCCACAGGGAAGAAAGAGCTCGAGTTGGGTGAAGTGAACTTTCAGCATTTCGAAAAGGTCCTATCGCTTTTATCGAGCGAAGACTGAACCAACAGTAGCTCTAGTGAAAAGTTGGCTAATTCCCCATCAAAAAGGTTGCAGGGAGGACTGAAAAGAGGGCTGCGCGTCACGAAGATGCTCGACCATTAGGTATAGGAAATGTTTTCAGTAGACAAAGAAGTTCTTTGGACCGAAGAGAGGAGTGAGAAATGAGACACTCGCCCTAAAGTAAGAAAGCGTAGCCCCAGACTCAGACCAGTAAGCTATCAGTAGAGCTGGTACCCCTTTCCCCTTTGCACCCTCTCCTTTTCAGTCGAGCTTCACTACGTCCAATAATGAATGAAAGAAGAGAACTCTCTTCATAAGATCATCCAATCCCCGGTCTTTTTTCTCTCTTTGGTACTTCTCCAATAGGGGGGGAAAGTTCGATGTCTCAATCGGAATCACTAGGCATTTCGCTTCTTCCTCCTCCTTTCTGTTGGGAATTCTTTCTGAATAACCTACTCTCTGATTGCGAATTCGAGTCCACTCGCTTACCTTTGTCAATCCATTTCTCTTACTCTTCCTAGTAGGTGATTGACTAGCTTATTCTAAAAAAGAAGGCTAGATGAAGGGGAACTCGTCAAAGAATTCTATTCGGGGTAGGAGATCCTCTACATACGGATGAGATCAAAAAGGCCCTCATTAGGACAATCTTTCTCTCCTAGATGGATTACGTCCTTCCAGGTCAAGAGTTTCTTAGGCGCATGTCCTCTTCGAAAGAAGAAAGTAGAACGAGATGATCTATCTATGCGATGTTCAAAATCCATAGTAAAAGGAAAATCTTCTTATTCTGTAGGTTGTGACTGGACACCACATCGGTGAGGATTGCGATATGACACCTGTCTTTACCTGGGAGTATTGCTTTAGCAAAGCTAACGGTAGGTCAGACACAGGTCTGGGATCAGTTTTCCTCCTCTCATAGGCTGGAGAAACCCTTGCCTTGCCTCATTCTTGAAGCTACATTCTCTTCCTTAATCGACCTTCCCTACTTCAATCGACCTATACTTCATCCTACCGGAGTGACTTCATCCTACCTACTGAAACCATCTTCTTTCTTAGCCTTCGTCTTAGCTTTCGGCTTAGGATTCTTCTTCCGATCCTTCTCATTCTTCTTCTTAACCAACTCATCCTTCTCCGACATCTTACTGACTTTCCCCCTCATCTTTTTTCAAAAGG